CTCTTCCTGTTTAGGAAAGTTCGTTACTTAAGAAAACCTTACGCCCCATATCTATTTTCTATTTTATCAATATTTGAATTTTCAAGGATCCTATCTATTATTCCCTATCCCGTAAATGGGGTAGTCTAATTATTTTTCTTTAGATTTTTGAATTCTAAATATTTTGCTACTAATTAAATTCATTCAACGATTAACTCTCTTTAAGGGTTTAGGCTAAAATGTAAAACAGTAGCAACTGAATCTAGACTTGTTTGGTTTTGTACCTAGGCAGTCCATATCCCCAATCAGAATCCCCATTTTTATTTCTCTTATGTCCCATTATTTCCGGAGAGCAGATAGGAGTTAATCATTAATCGAAACCGAAGGTATTCAAAATTCGGGGTCTCCGCGAATCACATTAACAAAAATTTAACAAAAGTTAAGTTAGATATTATCTAACCGATGTATTTTCTTTGAATCTCATTTTGTTTTGAAGTATTTCGTGTTTGGCCGGTTGTAAATCTATGTAACACTTGAGACGGGGATGTTTTATATTTTTATTTACTTTCTATTATGGCAAGATTCGATTACTGAAATGCTACTGAACCCCTAGTTAAAGTTAAACAAAATACATAGAAAATCAGGAAATGTTTAGCATATATGTAGGTATCGTTCTATTTCAATAACAATAGCTTTTCCATTTTTGTGAAAAAGGTTCTTCAATCTGAAAATTTCAAATTGAAAAATCTATATATATATAGAATATTTTGAATAATTCCTTAGAAGTTAAGTGGAATCTTTGATACTTCAAGATATAGATTCAAAAAGAACCAATTCAATTCTATCTTTCTATTTCTTTAATATCTATTTAATATTATCTCTTTAATATATTATTAGTCTATTCTATTTAATTAAATATCTATATCCATATATAATCTATAAATAAAAGGGTATAGATTACGATGTCTATGCAACAACTGAACCAATGACTATTCATGATTCCATAATTGAATCAATTCCATACTGGTTCCAAATTAGAGGAATGTTATGGTAAAACTTCGTTTGAAACGATGTGGTAGAAAGCAACGTGTGACTTGAAGGACACGATCCATTGTGGATTTTTTCTTATATCCACCATTTTCTATTTCTATATTTCTATAGGAATAAAGGTGTTCTTGGCTCGACATCTGTTGGTAATGGAAATAGTCCATGATGAAGCTCGAGTAGAAAGTATTAATTCATTTCTCGGAACAAGAATCTAGGGTTAATGCAAGTCAATAAATTGAAACAACTTCGTGAATATATCTTCGCTATAGAAATTGAAGGGATCCCATTCGAGCAAGTTTCCAATTCAAAAGGAAAATTTGTTGGAATTAATCAAACCTTTTCGATCCAAAGTGTATCGCTCGAGAATCAATCGTCCGTAGGATTCTTTGATAGAAGGAAATCACAAAAAGGGGTATGTTGCTGCCATTTTGAAAGGATTAAGAAGCACCGAAGTAATGTCTAAACCCAATGATTTAAAACAAAGGTAAAGGATCCCAGAACAAGTAAACACCGTTTTAATTGTCTCAATAACCGGTCCAGACTTAAGAATACAAATAGAGTTTAACCGAGACAAACAAAAAGGGGGTAAAGACCGCTCAATAAATGAAATTGCCTAACGATTTTCCCTTCAGTTATTTGGCAGTTATCTAACTTGAGTTATGAGTACGAATAGTTTCTTTTTCATTTTCAGGAATGAAGAGGAAAAAAAGACTTAAATCAAAGTCTAATTGATTTGATGATTTTATGGACCCTTTTGTCATTTATTAGAATCCCATATATAAATAAAACTTCGAATCAAATTCTTTTTTCTCGAGCCGTATGAGGAGAAAACTTCCTGTACGTTTCTAGGGGGGGGGTATTGTTCATCTACATCTATCTCAATGAGCTGTCTATCGAATCGTTGCAATTGATGTTCGATCCCGAAGAGAAGGAAGAGATCTTAAGAAAGTGGGTTTTTATGATCCGATAAAGAATCAAACTTATTTAAACGTTCCTGCTATTCTATATTTTCTTGAAAAGGGTGCTCAACCTACAGGAACTGTTCAGGATATTTTTAAAAAGGTGGGGGTTTTTAAGGAACTTCGCCCTAATCAAACGAAATTCGATTAAGGAAATACAAAAAGGGGGGTAGTAAATGAAAAAAGAGTAGAGAAAGGTTATCCAAAGTTATATACAAGTCACTACCCCCCTTTACTCGCTCTATTCGTATCTATTTCTCATTGTTTCCATCGAACCCGATGTTCTATAACGACAAAGCATTATTTTAGTGATTCTAGAAAATTTGGACATTCCCGCCAATTGGATGGGTTTTATTGTATTGGAACTATACTAACAAACAAATCTAGTTTGCTTATTCCACTTAGTAAATACATTATGTATTATTGTGGATTAAATAATTTTTTTTTTTCTTTTTATTCCCTATCTCCACTTTTTGTATCTATGTAGAATAGAATTTAGATATAAGGTGCTAATT